AATAAATAAGAACATAGTTCCAATAAAGGGAACCCAAGGACCATATTCTTCTCCAATCTGAGTTTTACTCAAGTCCCGAATGAATTCAAGGATATATTCGAAGAAATTCTGACCGTCGGCCGGAATGGTTTGTGGATTCCGAACAGCTATGGTAACTGAACCTAATAAGATGGCAATTACGACCCAAGAAGTGATAAGTACTTGGGCATGGACTTGTAAACCTCCTATTTGCCAATATAAATGTTGGCCTACTTCTACACCCGATATATCATATAGCCCTTTGAATGTGTTAATGGAACATGGTATAACATTCATATTGTCCTCTGACAGAAATTGAACTTAAAAAAATTTATTTTGATTCAACCATCTCTTTCTTAACTGACCCACTTTAATCATTAATCGTATATTTAGGATACTAAGTAATCACATAATATCCCCAATCCGAGTACTTTTTTTTTATCTTTTTTTTTTGAAATCCAGGAATAGCAACCGATCCAATAAATAAAATCTGTGAAGTTTTCTGAAGTAATTGACTTATCTATCTTATGATTATTAATAATAATCAATGATTTCTTATATAACTAGAACGACCTTCACAAATTGCGGATACTAATTTGTTAAGAATCAATCGGATTGAAGCGATAGCGTCATCGTTGGCTGGAATCGAAATATCTGCGAGATCTGGGTCACAATTTGTATCGATTAAACAAATCGTCGGAATCCCCAAAATGACACATTCTCGAAGAGCCGTATATTCTTCTTGCTGATCAACGATAATTACAATATCGGGTAACCCTGTCATATATTTGATCCCACCCAGATATGTTTGCAAGGTGGATAATTGTCTCTTCACCATTGCTGCATCCCTTTTTGGGAGACGGTTGAGTTTCCCTATCCTTTGTTCGGCTCTTAAATCCCTGAACTTTTGAAGTCTCGTTTCCGTAGTGGACCAATTCGTTAACATACCACCAAGCCATTTTTTATTAACATAATGGCACCGAGCCTTTATTGCAGCGGATGCTACTGAATCAGCTGCTTTATTTTTTGTACCAACGATTAAAAAGTGTTTTCCTCTACTTGCTGCATCAAAAACTAAATCACAGGCCTCTGATAAAAAACGCGCAGTTCTCGTCAGATTTGTAATATGAATACCTTTACGTTTTGCGGAGATGAAAGGTGCCATTCTAGGATTCCATTTCCTAGTACCATGACCAAAATGAACTCCTGCTTCCATCATTTCTTCCAAATTAATGTTCCAATATCTTCTTGTCATTTTTCCCCATACTTGCTCGTTGTTTTTTTTTTTAAACAACGAGACGAGGTATCTGAAATAAATAATTGTTCCGATGGAACTTTCTACCGAGGATTGACCGTTGATACACGATCAAAACCATTAATTCCTTTTAATTCATTATGATCTTTATTATCAATCAAATAGGAAAATTGGCCCAGATAATGAAATTATAATATAAAAAAACGAGTCTCCTTTTAGGAATCATTAAATCGTGTCAATGATTGTTCTGATGTCTCATGAAAATTGTTTGGGACGCAAGAACTAAAAAATTCTCTATGGTGAAATAAGATATCTCTCATCTTTCCTTCAAACAAATTTTTCTTTTTGATTTCCAAATGAATGTTTTTGTGTTGCCTTGAATGATGCACTAATTTTTTGAATCCGGTACCAACAGGTATAATTCCCCCTAGAACAACATTTTCTTTCAGGCCTTTCAACCAATCAATACGACCTCGTAGAGCAGCTTTTGCTAAAACTCGAGCAGTTTCTTGAAAACTAGCTTCGGATATGAAACTTTGAGTATTAAGAGATGCCCTCGTTATTCCCAATAAGATTGCTCGATAACAGATCGCTTCATCCAAAACACGCCCTGCTCGTTCGGCTCGCACCAATCCAATTAGCTCTCCGGGTGAAAAAACATTAGACATTCCATCTTCTGAAACCAACACTTTTGATGTTACTTGACGGACAATAATCTCTATATGTCTATTATGGATCTGTACCCCCTGAGATCGATAAACCTTTTGGATCTTATTAACCAAAGAAATACGGCTTTGGGCGATGGTTAGCTCCGTGCTAATTAAGAATCCCCAAGGGATTCCAAGAATTCTTGATATACGTTCATTCCAACTTTTAACCCTCTTTTCGAGATTTATCGATATTGAATCAATCGAACGCACTTCTAACACTTGTTCCACTTTTGGAAGACCTTGCGTTATGTCACCAGATCTTGATTTTTCATATATAAATGTAACTAATGTATCTCCCTCGTGAAGGATTTCTCCATAATGACCATGAACCGTTGCTCCTGGAGTAGCCAAATAGGGCTTGGCTGATCTTATTACTAAGTAGTCAACATGAACAATTAGAACTTGACCCGATTTTTTCTGTGATCCGTATTTGAATAGACATACATTTTCACAAAAAAATTGTCCAAGGCTAATAATTGTGGACGTCTCATCACAAAAATCCTGGTGGAGAAAACGCCAATTTAAATCGAATGGATTAAAAATAATGTTACTGCACGGATCGGGATTATAAATCCCCCTATTTTCATCTATTAAAAAATATTTAAGTACTTGGAAAGTCTGACTAAATTTGTTAAGTAACAAATATTTCTTTAACAAAATCTGATTATAAGTTATTAAATGGCAAGATGAATAAAAATTCGCAATTTTGAGTACTACTGTACCTATACCTAAGGGGCCTAACGAATTCCTAATTGGAATTATAGGACCCGCTTTAATTGATTCTTTTGTCACATTGTTATATTTCAAACCATTGAATGAGCCAATTCGAGAATAGTTGGATGATAACAAAATTTTCAAAGATTGGCATTCCTTATTTTGATTCAACAACGTACCACTAGTTCCTTTATGTTTGGTAAGTAATTGAATCTTTGCCTTGGAATAAAAAGGATTAATATTGGTGTAATCTAATCTATTATGGTTAATCAATCCTGAACCCACCGTACAATTTCTTTTTCCGGTATACGAAATAGGGGACTTGACTAACTCAATTCTTATGAAATTGCAAATTAGATCATTTGTCCTTATTTCAACAAAAGAAGCACGAACCCCCTCTATAGAACCATTTTGTTCTTGGTTCCAATCCAATACTAAGCAAGTCCGAACTAATTGAATGCTTGTGTGATAAAGTCCTCGAATTGGCTTGCCATTTCCATAAAGGATATAATTAACAACTCTAAGTTGGACATTATCCCCTTCCTGCAAAAGATCCTGGGGGAAAAATGTTGCTAAATTGATCCCATCCGCTATTTCATATGTGACTACGGGTCGAACCGAAACAAAATACTTTTTCTTAGTAGGTGTGATCCGTTGGACATAGATCCAATTTTTCCATTTTTTTGATTCCTTAGAATTTCTTTTTCCCGTTCCCGGTGGTATCAAGATGCCGCTGTGCCTGGATATCTTATCCGTCTCTCCAGGAAAATGAATATCCCCAGAAAATATTTTTAGTTCAATACTTTTTTTTTTTCTCTCCACTCGGACCAATCCACCTACTCGGCTTCTTGTATTTAAAGTGAGTGGTGTATCCACTCCAATAATACTATTGTTCCGGACCATTATCAACGAGGATCCAGGTAAGACATGCACTTCCTCGGGAATGAAAAAAAATCGATCTACTTTCATTTGGTATTTTGGACTAAATTCTTTTGCTCCTCGATATTCAATCAAATCCTCTTTTTTGACGATTGAATCGACCTCTACAGTCCCATATTTAGTAATCCCTGAACTGTTTCTTCGGTATCGGGGATCGTCGAAATAAGCAAGAATACTCTTTCTACGTAAAATACCATTTATGGGTATTTCAATCGAAACACCAAAACGGGGTATTAGTTCTTTCTCGCGCTCTTGATCATATTGTAATGGAATGATCAATCTATTTCTTCGCCTCTTCGCCAAAAAATCAGAATTTTCGTGGAGAATAGAAGGATATTTTAAATTCCAATGACCATTGGATATGCTTCGATCAGGTCTTGAATAATCAAGAGCCCCCCCTTTCTTTTTACTAGAAGAATCCGAACTAAACAATTTATGTCTCGTTGGATCATTAGTTACTGATAGGTCAGAGATATATCTTTCTTCGAGAGAAAAAGAATGAACATTTATTTGATCTTGATCCTTGTGGAGAGAAAAACAGACAATACTGGATCTGCACGTACCTACTGCTAATATCCATAAATGACTTGTTTTTGGTAATAGATGAACATTACCATAAGTATATTCAGGTGCATGGTAGACATCGGTACTCCAGTGCATTTCTCCCTCTGATTCCGAATAAATATGTTTTCGAACCTTCTCTTTAAAATTTAAAGTGGATGTTCCGGCACGAATCTCAGCAATCACTTGTTCTGATTCTACGTATTGATCATTTTGAACTAAAATCAAACTTTTTGGGGGAATATTTACATTATGGATAATATCCTGACTTTCAATAGTTACATACAGGTCTATAGAACATAGAAAAGCAGGATGTCCATGACGGGTACGTGTGGGATGAACCAAATCCTCATTGAATTTTATTTTTCCATTAAAGGGAGCTCGTACATGTTCGGCAGTACCGCCCGTGAATACTCCGCCAGTATGAAAAGTTCTTAATGTTAGTTGAGTCCCTGGTTCCCCAATTGACTGACCCGCAATAATACCTACAGCTTCTCCCAATTCGACCAGGTCACCGTGAGTGGGACTCCGACCATAACATAATTGACAGATCCAAGATGTACTCCTGCAAGTAAATGGAGTTCGAATATATATTGGTTGTGCTCGAAAGGTTATGAATCGATTGACAAGTCCAATCCCAATATCTTGATTTCGGGCGGCAATGCATCGTAGACCTATATATATATCGTCTGCTAATACACGACCAATTAGTGTTTGGATAAAAATGCGTTCCGTCATCCCATTTCGAGGACTTACGGAAATACTTCGAATAGTACCACAATCCGTTCTGCGTACAATAATGT